ATCAGGAATTGTCTTATAACTCGTAAATCCGATAAATAAATTATTTAAAGAACTGTTCAAGAAACAAAAGATCCCTTTTCTCACTCTCGTTACCAGTAGATCCCCAGACAGACTACTCTCCTTTTATCAAAAAATCTGATTCTTGAATCTTGTTCGCGAAATAAAAATAAATAGTTTTATACATTCTTCTAATTTCTATGTCTAGGAAACTACTAGAGGATCGTATATTTTATTACTTTCTATTTTACATTTTTTCTTTTATTGTCTTCTTTGTTCTATTTTCCTTTCTTTCAGATTAAAAAAACTCCAAAGTATACTTTTTTGCAGATCGAGGTAAGAAATTCGAATATTTTTTCTATTTACTTTTTTTTTATCTATCTGTCAGATTCTTTAATATTGTATGGAATTTTAATAATAATAATAAGAGATTGTAAGTGAAAGTTTCTTTCTCGCATCCATTAATTGCCGTAAAAATCTCGTATGCATAGATATGAAAAGAAACTATTTGATACGCGAAGTCATGATTTGATGGATTTTTCTATTATTTCTATAGATATATATCATATCTTAAAGAAATAATAGAAATGTAATTGGATCTTTTCTTGCATTCGGAAAAAAAGATATTTTAACTTGTTATGTAGGAATTTAGAATAGAATAAGTCCTTCTGCATGGAGAAGAGGAATAGCAATTTATTCCTATAGAACCTCTAGGAACAATAAGATTTAATCAGAAATATCGACGGATTCTTGAGGAGTCCAAATCAAAGAAGTATTAAAAACAAAAAAAGATCCACAGTTCGAATTTCATTTCTATCGAATTTGAATATCAGAATAGTAGATATAGTTATGATTCAATGGGTTAGGTCCACTTACTTTTTTTTAGAATCTTTCCCATTTTTTTGATTGGAATAATAGAAAATAGTAATAACTGACAATTAAAGGAGATATCACATTCTAAAAAAAGAATATATATAGAAATAATAATGGAAATAATAATATTTCGAATTCGAACTAGAATTACTTTACTATATGCGAATTTAGTAGAATGATAACAATAACTTATTCGAATTAGAATTCGAAATTCCATTTTTTAATGAAATTCTACTATTCCTTAGTTTTTTTTATTTTACAAATTGAAACTTCTTACTAATATCAACAATATCTCTATTCTTCCTGCAAATATGAATACTACTGTTGGCGTTTTATGAAAAAAAGTAAAAAGCCCCTTATCGGATTTGAACCGATGACTTACGCCTTACCATGGCGTTACTCTACCACACTGAGTTAAAAGGGCCCCGTTTGATTCAATTCCTGAATAAGGAACCAGCCAATAGGAGTTTAGTACATCTATTTGTTACTGCATATACTTATTATATAAATAATCTTAGAATATATGTACATGGATCTATTTGATTTACATACCAACTCATTAAGGAACAAGAAATCGGATTTACCTAATAGAGTATAGTTAAAAAAATGATTTATTGATATTGGATTTGAAAAATTTCAATGGAATGCTTTTTTTCAAAACCGATTCGAATTGAAGTCATCCTCATCATAACACGAAATTCATTTCATTGATACATGTACCCACTAATTCAAATATTTCATCGAATCATATCATTCCATTATATTGACAATTTCAAAAAACTGTTCATACTATGAACATAGTATAATGGCGGTCGGGCAAGTATGCCCCCATCGTCTAGTGGTTTAGGACATCTCTCTTTCAAGGAGGCAACGGGGATTCGACTTCCCCTGGGGGTAGGGTACTACGAAAGGAAATTGATCGGGGATTATCAATAAACAATAAAGACTGAAATTGATTCTTCCTGGGTCGATGCCCGAGCGGTTAATGGGGACGGACTGTAAATTCGTTGGCAATATGTCTACGCTGGTTCAAATCCAGCTCGGCCCAAAAATTTGCTGATCCACCATGAAATGATATAACCCATTTGTTGTTCTCCGAAAATGACCGATGTGCTCGGATACGGAAAAAGAAAATTTTCATACATCCCTAGTGCTATTTCTTTTTTCCGTATTACATATTTTTTCTACAAATAGGATTTTGCTAAATTCCTATCAGGATCAGTAAGTATAAAGTCTAAGGATCAGTAAGTATAAAGTCTAAGGAAAGGATTCAAAAAAAAAATAGTCTTTTTTGTTTCATTGATTCATTTTTCAATCGATTTGGCAATAACGAACGGATTACTTGTAATCCGTGTCGATCTCGCTAAAGTGCATACCCATATATCTATCAATATATAAAATAGATATCAATATATAAAAAAGTCCGCCTCTTTCAGTTATAGTACAACGGAATCGAAAATAAAAAAAAAGAAAGGGTTTGAATGAAATTGTAAGAATATGTATGCTATATGATTTTTCCCCCGGGATTGTAGTTCAATTGGTCAGAGCACCGCCCTGTCAAGGCGGAAGCTGCGGGTTCGAGCCCCGTCAGTCCCGATGGATACAAATCCAATCAAAAAAAGATATCAATTCATTTCGTGTGTGAAAGGGAATAAAAATAACAAAAAAATCTCATTTCTAACAGGGATCCCTTTTTTTCTTTCTTTTTTAGTTTAAGGTAAAGGTTCCGACGAAGAAAGAAAAAAGGAAAAGGAATTTTTGATTGCATCAGAAAGTCAATTTTTTTGGGGTATGGATAAAAGATCTTCCTATGGTATACTATTTAATTCTCGACGATGAATCGATTTGATAACTCAGATATTGTTATTCGTGATATTGATCCGATTTGATATCATCGAGATAGAATTAAATTATACCTTTGAATTTTCCGACGAAAGATTTCTCATTTCTATGGGATTAAATCCCGAAGTATTTATTTAAAATGAAAGAGAAAGAAAACATAGAGATTATGGAAGTAAATATTCTCGCATTTATTGCTACTGCACTTTTCATTCTAGTTCCTACTGCCTTTTTACTTATAATTTACGTAAAAACGGTAAGTCAAAGTGACTAATTTTACTTAAACATGACTTCTTATTTCTTATCAATGCAATGACAATGATTGAATAAAAAATGAAAAAGGATTTCAATTTCGGCTCTTAGTTTGAAATGAAATGATCAGACTACAATCAGAAGAATTCTATGAAATCCGGATAGTATGGTAGAAAGAAATAAAATCTATTTCTTTCTACTATACTATCTATTATTGTAGTGTATAAAGTTTGACTCTATGTTTTCTTTTATTTATTCTATAAAAATTTAGGTTTCATGTGGACCGATCTATAAATATTGATTTTCATACATTACACCACTGGAATACAATAGAATTTCAAAATGCGGATCTATTTGAATTTCATTAATTAATATTAATAAAATAACTAAAATCAATAGTTACAAAATTTCAGAACCCAGCTACAATTGATACAATTTGATCCCTTAACTCAATTAGTAGTACCCTTAGAGTCCACTTCTTCCCCATACTACAAGGGAAAGGGAAAATGTAAAAACTACCATTAAAGCAGCCCAAGCAAGACTTACTATATCCATGTAAATTTTTTCTCCTATCTTTATCAATATGAAGGAATTATTTCATTATTGTTCACTAATTTTTCTTGTATTTTTTTTCACTAAAAATTTTCTAATAATAGTGGAATCGCTGGTACAGAGTCAAAAAGTCGGGATAACACCATTGACGAAACAATCCAATAAATCCAATTAGAACATCTAACAAGTTCTTATCTGATTTCTAATAGAATTGAAAAATATTAAGCAGAAAGAAAAAATATCCAGAGATATCATTGGAAGTATTAAGGTTACTAACAGGTAGGAATAAAAAAACCTATGTTTTATTTTGCCCCTAATTTCATTAAGTAAAAAAGAAAGAATCGAGATAGATTAGTTTGCGTACTCATACTCTTATTTGCATCTCTTATTTCCATTTGATCTAATCCTTACCGTCTCCCGATTCGTTCTCTAAAACAATCGGAAAACAGCCTCTGAAATTATTTGACTAGAGGTTACCGAAAAGAAAGAATTTTCTTTTTCTTATAATGGAAATAGAATAGAAATCATTTTTGAATTTGAATAATATATTCAATATTAATAATAAAAAAAAGAATATTAATATTAAATTAGAACAGAACTTTTTAAATAAATCTAAAAAAAGAAAGCCAATTCTATATTTTAATTTATCTAACTAATATTGAATAAATGCGGAAGCACTCATATACTTTACATGAGTCTGTATACAAGGTTTTTCTTCAGCCCCTTCCACAACTCAAAATCCAAAAATGGAATTAGATTCCCTGTCCGACCTATCCCTATCCAATCTAATTCAAGACCCAGTCAGTAGACGGACACTACAGTAGTAGTGGAGTGAAAGGACTATCATTTCAAGATTTATCGATTCCTTTTCACTATTAGAATGAATTTTTCCTTGAATTCGAGACGAAAAGATTTACAGCATTTTAGAGAACAAACCTCCCGATGCTTAGAATTTTGAATCAAACAAGTCTCAAGAGTCCTTTTCCCGCGCTTGCTTCCGCTGGAAAAAAATAGAAAGTTTTCTATCAACAAAACAGAATAAACTATTTCAAATTTCTTGTCGATCAGGCGACACCCGGATTTGAACTGGGGAAAAAGGATTTGCAGTCCCCCGCCTTACCACTCGGCCATGCCGCCAAAACGATACAATATAACAATATATATAATATATATATATGAGAATATCCCCTCCCCTCAAAAAACAAAAAAGGGGGGGGGGGGTTCTAAACTTTTTTTGATGTGTTTGTATCTTCAATTCCGTTTTCTTTAATCCCATTTTTCAAAGTGCTCCTCTCCCTTTTTCTATTGAAAAAAACAAACGTATACCTTTCAGTCACAAGAGCAAAAATTTCGGGACAAATCGCAACCGTTAACTACGAATTCCTGAATAATTCAGGAATCTGAATCTAAAAAGGTTTTTTCTTAATGAGATAAAAAATCGAAATTGATATATAAGCAATCAATATTGCTTTTTTTTATTGAAAAAG